CTAGCTGGTTGAGACCACAAGTCAAAAGAATATTGCCATAAAATGACAAGGTGATATTTCCATTTATTCATCAGAAGAAAACTTCCCCTTGAAGCCAGAATGGATTTTCCTTGATATCTGACATAATGCATGAACGGCTCCTTGAACAACCATAAGATATTCTGGAAATCCTTACGAAACACTCCTGGAGGATGTTCTATTTTTCCATAGAAATGTGTTCGCTCAAGAAGGTTTCCAAAAGATGTTGATCGTAAATGAAAAGATTGTTTACGGAGAAACATGAATATGGATTCCCATTCATAGACATGATAATTATATAGGAACAAGAAGAATCTTTGATTCTCTTTTGAAAAAAAAGAGATGGATTTCTTTTGAGTAATCAGACTCCCCCAATTACGAGACTCGTGGAGAAAGAGTCGGACTAAATGTAAAGAGGGGGCATCTTGTATCCAAGAGCGGAGGTTTTGAACCAAGATTTCCAGATGAATGGGGTGGGGTATTAGTATATCTGACACATTATTTAAATGTGATAATTTATCCTCTAAAAAGGAAAATGTTGAATGAATGGATCCTAAATTTTGCGATTTTGTTAGATCTTTCCCTTCTCGAGAAGACACTAATCTCAGTGAGAATTTCATTTCCAAAATGACTGCAAATCCTGCAGATACCATTTGATAATAAAAGTTTTTGTTGTGCCCAAAAAATTTTTTTTTGTTAAAAGCATTAGCCGAAAGAATCAAAAACTTCTGTTGATACATTCGAGTAATTAAACGTTTCACAAGCAGTGAACTGGATTTATTGTCATAACCTAAATTTTCCACGGGTTCGTAAGGAATGGATCCCTTTAAACCATGATCATGAGCAAGTGCATAAAGAGACTCCTGAAAAAGAAGTGGATAGAGGAAGTCTTGTTGCTGAGAGCTATCCATTTCTAAATATCCTTGTAATTCCTCCATTTGAAATTCGATTTGAAACAAAAGCAAAGGGTTTATTGGGTTAGCAAATGATACATAGTACGATACAGTCAAAACAGGGTATATAGTAAGAAAAGAAAAAATACCTCGGCGACGACAGATAAGCTAATCAATGGATCCTCTCTTTTTCCATACAATTTGTTTGTGTTCGTTATAGAATACCGAGATGGTTCGAAATCCTTTATTGTTGCAACCCGATCGCTCTTTTGACTTTGGAATAATTTATCTTTATCAATATACCGTTTCTGATACACATGAGTCTCCACTCCATACATAAGATAATGTATGGTAGAAATAGTTAGGATTCATAAAAAAAAAAAATGGATAATCCACTTATGGGAGAACCTTTTCCCGCACCGGGCACTAATCCATTTTTAACGTCTAATTAGATCGGGTAATCATTCGAATTCAGAACAGAAGCTCGTTGCTTTTTGCTTCCCTATAATTGGGGCCAGAGGGCTCTATCCATTTATTCAATCGACCCAACCGTGAATTTCGTTTGTCCCGCTCCAAGAATAAAAAAAAAATGGATTTTGTACCGATCCGTTAAGGATCCAGTATTCTCAGAGTTTTACATTGATACGACATGCTGCTTTTTCCACTCACCCCCTTTCAGGATCAGTCGTGGTCTTACAAACTCTACCAATGGTATGTACGAATCCGTTGCTTCATCCAAATGTGTAAAAGATTCTAGGCGCACTTAAAAGCCGAGTACTCTACCGTTGAGTTAGCAACCCGAATAAGGTAATTTAGGATGGGTAGATACGATCGGAATCAAAAGAAATAAAATAATAAAGAGATAGGATATTGGCTTGCACGACCCCATCAACAAAATGGAACTAACAACCAAATCTCAAAAAAGAATTTTCTGGTCGATTCGATTTATAAACGTAAAACTGAACAGATCAAATGAAAATAGAATCAATTACCCGATAAATATAGAAAATAGATCGACCTCTTTCCGTTTCGGAGGAGACCTCTTGTGTCACAGCGAATCCAAGGAACAGATCATTTGCATGAAGTCAATTAAAAACCAAACTTATGGGACGTGGATAAATAGATCTATTTATCCACGATCCAATTATATTTGTTCAATACACTATTGTCAATATGAACGTTGAAAACAAAAAAATGGAATTTCAATAAAAAAAAAAGACTTGTGTTGGATTGGCGTTACATAGAGAATCTACATAGATAATAAAGCTACGAAAGTCTAGATGGCCAAAGAAAAAAAGAATAAGTAGGAAAGGTCTCGGCTTTATTTTAATATAAGTAAAGGTGCAATAACTAAGCTTGGACCCCTTGTTTGTTCGCGGAATCCCAACGAAAGCCGCCCGATTGAGAGTAATCCCATAATTTCTAATTTTATGGATCCTGTGATTGTAATTTCCTCTATTTTTCTATTTTTCTATCTGTCTCAGATCAAAAGAGATTTTTGTCGTTATTTTTTATTTTATATAAATAGAATATGGGATTGGATGGGATCAATCTAATCGTAAAGAGGTATGAATAGAGCAAGAAAGGGGGGAATAAGAAAGAAAAAATGACACAATACTCACATAGGATGGCCCCCCTTTACCTACTTTTTTGATTCATTTTAGTTCGTTTAATTAACCCGAAGTTCCTTAAATATCCCTTTCTTTGAAATATCATGAACAATTCCTGTGGGTTGAGCACCCCTTTCAAGGAAAAATAGAATAGCAGGAACATTTGAATAGGTTTGATTCTTTATCGGATCGTAAAAACCCACTTTCCCGAGATCTCTTCCCTCTCTTCGGGATCGAACATCAATTGCAACGATTCGATAGATAGCTCATTGGGATAGATATCGATGCACAATGCCCCCCCCTAGAAACGTATAGGAGGTTTTCTCCTCGTACGGCTCGAGAAAGAATGATTTGAATTATATAGTTCCAAATAGATCTATAAAATTCTCAAATTCATTACTATGCTTTGATTCGTTTTTTTTCTTCCGTCCCGAAAAAGAAAAGAAAAATCATTCGTACTCATAACTCAAGTTGTCTAATTCTCAAAGAGCTAAAAGGAAAATCCTTAGACGTAGTCATTTCATTTATTGAGCTGTCTCTAACCCCTTTTGTTTGTCTCGTATCCCTTTTTTTGATTCCTGGTTCCAATGGTTGAGACAATTAAAAATGGTGTTTTCTTGTTCCGGGATCCTTTATCTTTGCTTTGAATCATTGGGTTTAGACATTACTTCGGTGATCTTTAATCGTTTCAAAATGGCAGCAACGTACCTTTTGCGATTTCTTTCTAGCGAAGAATCATACGAACGGTTGATTCCCGTGGGATAGACTTGTGATCGAAATAGTTTTCTCAATTCCAACAAAATTTCCTCGAAACTTTTGTTGAATTTGGATGTTTTCGATTTCTATATTGAAGATATACTTACGAAGTTGTTCCAACTTATTGATTGACACTAACCCTAGACCCTTGTCCCTGAGAAATAAAGAAATACTTTACTTTCTGCTCGAGCTCCATCAGGTACTATTTACAACCCAGCAAAAGGGGTTGGTCTAGTGGAACAGAACAAACTATGTCGAGCCAAGAGCATCTTTATTCCTATAAAAAATGGTGGATGTAAGAGTCCACAGACGATCATGTCCTTCAAGTCGCACGTTGCTTTCTACCACATCGTTTTAAACGAAGTTTTACCATAACATCCCTCTTGTTTGAAACCCGTATGGAATTGATTCAATATGGAATCATGAATAGTCATTGGCTCAATCGATCCATAGCAATCTATACTTGAGACTTTCTTTTTCTATATGGACGGGTAAGCATTTATCTGGCTAGAGAAGTCTTAGGATTCTATTGAATTAGTGAATTCACATCATATTTGATTGGATGAATGAAACAATTTAGAAAGAAGACGAAGAAACAAGTTCTTCTGAAATCTGCATCTTTAACAGATTACAGATTGTTGAAGCTAATCAATCATGAAAGATCCAATTCTTTCTCGAAGAATGAAACTAAAAACAACAAAAGAAAAAAAAAGGATCTTTCATTCCATTCCCAAAAGGGGAACAGAATGAATCTAAGCCATTAACCAAAGAAATGAGTTGAATGAGCTGGGCGGAAGTGACTCGATAGAAGAAATTCACCAATCTCACATATCTTCGAGTACCAGGGATTCAGAAAGAATCATGAAACATTTTTCATTTAAAAAATTTCCTACTTCGATATCATTATCATTTTTTTTTTTTCAAATCCAATAAATCATTGGATCTATGATTCATTGGAATAAAACAAGAAAGAAATGGCCTGGCCTGGTCAGTACCTAGCCAGGCCGGGGGATAAAAAAATCTTTCAGACGAAAGAGAAAGAAAGGTTCTTTCCTTTTTTCTATGAGAAATCTCCTCGGTATCGAAATAGAATTCGAATGGAATTACTAATCAAATGAATCTCTATCTAAATTAGGATCTAATGAGTCTCTATAGTATAGAATAAAAAAGAAAGACTTTTTTTACTTCATGCATAATCATACCAGAGTAATTCTCCTTTTTCAATTGGGAGAGATGGCTGAGTGGACGAAAGCGGCGGATTGCTAATCCGTTGTACGACTTATTCGTACCGAGGGTTCGAATCCCTCTCTTTCCGCCTCCTCTGATGACTTGCTATTTGCCTTTCAAAAAAAAAACCGAGCCATTTTCTCTGATTTTATCATAGTTCAATGTCTGGAATAGAGAAAATCATAACTAAATTCCGAAATCGAGCAAGGAAAATGAAAAACTCCTTTTTTTTATTCCTCACGCCCAGGATTACGTCCTGGATCATTAGATAGGAATCCGAAGATGAAGAGAGAAACAAAGAATATCACTACTGTGTAAACGAAGAGTTTGAGAGTAAGCATTACAAAATCTCCAAGATCATTTTTGGAAAAGGGGAATAGATTATCCATTTTTAGACCGCATATCCTATTTTGTTTGACACCAAGAAATCAAGTGCTTTCTACAAAAGAAAGTCATTTTCAGAAATGCATTTGTAATAAGATTCTTTCACCAAAAGAATCTTTCATGCCCCATCTCTCTCTCTATATATATTGTGATTGTAGGGGACCCTAATTAAGACTAATAGGGTCCTTGATCACTGGAAGTAGAAGGTAAGAATGAGGAGATAGGCGATCCAAAAATTTCCATGTGTGAATCGAGGGTTCATAATGTAAAACTTATCTGATCTTATCAATTATTAGAATATTAGAATCTTTTTTCTCCTAAAAAATTAGGAATGTTTGTAAGACAGTTGTAAAGATCTCATCGAAAACTTACAGCAGCTTGCCAAACAAGGGCTAAGAGCAAAAAGAGCACAGGTATGACTGGCATAACATCTACGATTGGATTAAAAAAAGCGTAAGCCTCAGGCAATTTCGCGAAAACAAAACTAATTGAATGAAGGGCAGAATTAAGACAGATACAGATCAAACTAAAGAGATTCAGCATAACAAACATTTCCTTCTTGGATATACTTGGAGATAATTGTATTTTGATTGAGTGATAGAAGGAAAAAAAAGAAAGTAAAGTAATAAGGTACACCAAAAATCTCTATTTTTCTTTGAATCACCCAATCAAAAAGCCTTCAATTCTCAAACGAGAGTCGAAGGAGTCATACTTTCATACATTATCTTAATTGAATTATATGTAATGATCAATAAATTCAGTTGGATTCTACAACTCCACGTGTCAAATCCTAGCAATAATCGAATCTATTTCATAGAGATTTGAGCGGAAATTGACGAATAACCAATAACAATATTATATTTCTTAGTATGAAATAGAAGCCTAAATGGGGCGTGGTCGAGCGGTAAGGCGCCGGGTTTTGGACTCGCAAGCCGGGGGTTCGAATCCTTTCGTCCCAGAGCCATCCGATTCTATCAGAATAAATCAGAATACATTTTTTTTCTTTAAGAATCTTCTGCTTCTGTTTAAAAGTGTTATGATCCTTGGTTTTCATTTCTAACTTTTTTGAAACATATCCTTCCTTTTTTCCAAAAACCAGCGTCAATGACATGCGGATCGACCTAAATTTGCGATGCGGAAATTGACGAATAACCAATAACAATATTATATTTCTTAGTATGAAATAGAAGCCTAAATGGGGCGTGGCCGAGCGGTAAGGCAACGGGTTTTGGACTCGCAAGTCGAAGGTTCGAATCCTTTCGTCCCAGAGCCATCCGATTCTATCAGAATAAATCAGAATACATTTTTTTTTCTTTAAGAATCTTCTGAAAACAAGAAATAAATACGCTTTCGCATAAAAGTGAACCGCAAGGCTCCGTCCGTTTCGCTTTCAATTTAATGCCTGTTGGTATTCCGAGAGTCCCTTTTCTAATTCCTGACGACGAAGAGGCGACGTGGGTCGACGTATAGTGCGACTTGTCAGACGTATTGGGTCCTATGGGATTTCCCCGTTCTCTTCCCCGATCAAGATATCCTCTCTTTCGCCCCAAAAAGATTGATTGAACCATCAAGAATTGAAAGCGTGAACTGAAATGCAATTAGATCAATTGGGAGATCCATATTTTTATTTTCAATTAGAATGGAAGAATTTATGGTTGGCTTGGTTGGACCACTAAAATGAAGTAGCCGGACTCCGCTCATAAAATACCCAATAATATATATGACTCCATCGAATATTTGGCGGAAGACAGGAAATAAAAAAAATGGGAGTCATTTGTCCTAGATGTGCTAATTGAGGTCGGGTAGATCTTTACCCGGAGTAGAGCCTAAACCTAAAAGAATGTAAGAAGCCCATTCAGTAACAAGAAAATAACACCATAATTTAAAATCGAATTTGAATTTCGATGAAATAAAACAAAACATCAATGAAAAGTGAGTTCTAGAAGTTTAATGAATTCTTTTTGGGGGGGAAGTGAGCCAAAACTTAGCTTTCTTGAAAAATGGAAGAAAAAAAAGTACGCTCGTTAGGAGTTAGAAAAATCCTGCTATGAAACAATGAAAAGGGCTGGAATTTACACATTGATTTTTTTTTTTTGCAATTTTTTGAACCGTATGCACCCAAAAGCGCGTGTATGGTTCCTAACGGGTACAATTTTGTCCTAATCAACCGACTTCATCGAGAAAGATCCCTTTTTTTAGGTACAAAGATTGACTGGGAGTCCACGAATCTCATTTTGAGTATCATGGTATTTCTCAGTAGACAGGATTGCACCTGGGAGCAGTTTTTGTTTCTAAACTGTCCCGGCGGATGGGTAGTGTGCGGACTCGCTATCTTTGATATGATACGAAGTGTGCCACCAGATGTACATACAATAAGCATAGGGAAGGCCTATTCAATGGGATCATTGGTCTTGTCCGCAGGAGAATTTACCGAACGTATAGCATTCCCTCACGGTTCGGTTCGTGCCAATGAATTTTGATTTTTTCTTTGAGAGAAAAAAGAAGACTATGCCTTCGCCATCTGGAATATGAATAAAATAAAAAGTAATAATAGCATGGCACTTCGAGTTCGATAGGAGCAATTTTTGTTTTTTCCTACGATGAGATTCTGTATCGAGAGAGTGGTATGAAACAAAAAGCATTTCCGATTGGATCTTATCTAGTGGGGATCCATTTCAGCGTCACAAACTTTTTGGTTTTCACACCCTAAGTACCTTTCCACTATTTAGTGTCTGAGAGATTTTGAAAATGAAACAAAAAACACGATCATTTTTCCTTAGTTGATCAAATCAAAAAGACACTTTGGGATTGCTGAATCGCAGACGAGAAAAATAGATAAAGCAACGGAGCCATCATAGTACTATCTATAGTATTACTATTTTAAAATTCTCTCGAAGGGAAGGGTGGTAAATGGATCATTGAACGATCCTCGGGTCTTCATTCATCCTATTTTTTTGTTTCTTCATTCATCCTATTTTTTTGTTTCTTCATTCATCCTATTTTTTTGTTTCTTCATTCATCCTATTTTTTTGTTTCTTCATTCAATGGAAAAGTGAATTCCATCGTGGAGCCGTATGCAATGCGCAAACGATGCCTGTACAGTTGCTCAACTCTCTCTTTTTGTTCTCAACTCTCTCTTTTTGTTCTCAACTCTCTCTTTTTGTTCTCAACTCTCTCTTTTTGTTCTCAACTCTCTCTTTTTGTTCTTACGTTACCTCCTTTCTTGACCAAATCGTGCGAAATAGAGGAATCATTCATGATGTTAGACCATTAAGGTATTGCTCCACCAACCTATGAGTTCTTATTTTGAGGGAGAGGAGTTGAGCAAGGATTCGAAGGAAGTACAACGTATCCGCAAGACCGTCATAAGGCTTTATAGACAAAGAACAGGACAATTTCCGTGGGTTATAGCTCACGACCTGGAAAGGGATTCTTTTCTGACACCAACAGAAGCCAAAAATCATGGAATTGTTGATCTTGTAGGGGTTGATCTTGCAAGGCTAAGGCTGGGTCAGAGGTTTCACAACAGGTCAACGGAAACATGGAAACAATTGACAAATCCGTATTTTGACGACCTTGAAAAATCCGACGCCCATGAAAATTTCGACGGCGTAATAAAATGCTAATTCGAATGAACTAGAATTTGTTAGTTTCCCTCTTTTTCCCGAGGTAAAAGGGGTCAAGTCTCCAATCCAATTCGAAAGAATCATCGGGTTAGGATCGATCTAAACCAAAAACTATAATATATCCTTTTTACTAGACCACTGTTCTAGAAATGCTGATTCAAAAGTAAATAATATGACCACTGTCAATTCGGATTCAAAAGTAAATAAGATGACCACTGTCAATTCGGATTCAAAAGTAAATAAGATGACCACTGTCAATTCGGATTCAAAAGTAAATAAGATGACCACTGTCAATTCGGATTCAAAAGTAAATAATCAAACCACTCTTCACTAAATTCAAATTCACTGATTCTCCAAGAGTAAATAATATGACTACTCTTGGAGAAATTCGAATTAAAAAGTAAAGAATCAAACCACTCTTCACTAAATTCAAATTCACTGATTCACAAGAGTAAATAATATGACTACTCTTGGAGAAATTCGAATTAAAAAGTAAATCCAATGAGAGAAGTGCTTTACAAGTTGACGACTAAGCTGGGTACCGGCCTTTTCATGGCTACGATTATCGGAATCGCAGCCTGGAGCTCTCGCAATGGCGAACCGAACGCCGGCCGGTTTTTGCCGACTCGGGGGGCTACGGTTCAAACGATAGATAGCGATTCGGCCTCTGATTCTGCGCCGCACCAAGTACAAAACGGATCCGACACCGAAAACCCTTCTTCGGAAGGATATTCTGTCGAAGAATCTTCTGGATACAGGGCCGATCATTCTTCGCTCTCTAGCGAAGTCGGATCCACGGCCGAGGATTCCTATTTGTTTTTGACAGAGGACGAAATGAATCAAGAGTCACTCAACGACCTTCGACGCGATCTTCGTAGCCTTGAGCGGGATATCCGCAGGGATCACGAGATAACCGTTCATCACCTAGAAGCTATCCGACAAGAATTTAGAGAAGACCGGGCACGAGAACAAAGTGTCAACCGCCTCCAAGTCTTCTCGGCCCTCGTTCTCTCTATCTATTTGACTTTTAGACAGAAAGGTAAATAACATAGGTTGTCGTTGTCGTCATATAGATAGAGAGAATCTATAGTAAAGCGAGACGGCAACTTTATTCTCACAAAAGAGAATTCTTTGTAACTGACTCGGGCGAAGGATAAGGATCGATTGGATCTCTATTCTTCCCCCGATCCCGAGAGGGTCTATTCAAATCAAATGACTATATCATTTCATCTTGTATTTGTCGACGACCCTGAAGAATGCTAATTCGAATGAACTAGAATTTGTTAGTTTCCCTCTTTTTCCCGAGGTAAAAGGGGTCAAGTCTCCAATCCAATTCGAAAGAATCATCCGGTTAGGATCGATCTAAACCAGCCCATTCTATATATGATTCAGCATGCCAACTATTAAACAACTTATTAGAAACACAAGACAGCCAATCAGAAAGGGCAAAAAAGCCCGCGCTCTTCGGGGATGTCCTCAGCGTCGAGGAACATGTACTAGGGTGTATGTGCGACTCGTTCAGATCATGAACTGGACCAAAAGAAAGGAGACAATTTTTACAGTATCAAAGATCAGTACCAATGAATAGGATAGAGTGGAAGAACTCCATTCACTGTCTAAAAAAAAAGACCTTTGTTGTGTATGAAATTTATGGTTTCCATTGGTACAAATCCGATCACCTCAATTGGAGATAAGAAGCAATTCCCCATTGGTAGCAAATGGTTATCCATTAAGCGGGGGAAATCTTATTTAAGAAGCATAAAAATGATGCTCCTACTCTTGCAAGAACGGATTCACAGGGTCAGCTACCTAACCAACCTTCATAATTAAATGCCGTTACTGTATAGGTAGATCTTATTGTGAAAAGACCTATTACTGGATAATTCATGGGTAGAGCCAAAGAGTGTGAACTATACAAGTTACTAAATTAAGGAAGGGGCTCCGGTGTATAGAAAGGACCTCACCGTTTAAAAAGTAACCATAGAAACGATGGAACCCACTATTTTTTATTCATTTCTATTTATTACTTAAATTGACTTTGACTAGTTTTTTGATCAATCTTATTTCGAGGTGAAATGCCTGGAAAAAATCGTGGTTGGGAAGGTCATCGTAGCAAAAGCCATTGGAATTTTTTTTTTATACATCGGAAGAATCCGTTTTGTTATTAATAGACCGGGAGGGGGGGGGGAGAATGACTGAAAGAAAAGAAAGCAATTAGTTATTCATCAAAGTTTAATTGGATTCAATGACCAGAATTAGACGAGGATATATAGCTCGGAGACGTAGAACAAAAATGCGTCTATTTTCATCAACTTTTCGAGGGGCTCATTCAAGACTTACTCGAACTATGACTCAACAGAAAACGAGAGCTTTGGGTTCTGCTCATCGGGATAGGGGCAGGAAAAAGAGAGATTTTCGCCGTTTGTGGATCACTCGTATAAATGCAGTAATTCGTGAGATTAAGGTATTCTATAGTTATAGTATATTTATACACAATCTGCACAAGAAGCAATTGCTTCTTAATCGTAAAATACTAGCACAAATCGCTATATCAAATCGAAATTGTCTTTCCATGATTTCCAATGAGATCATTCATTTTGAAGGGAAGGGTTTAAACGAAGTTCCCCGGAGAATGAACTCCGGGAAAGTAGAGTATAAATTAATAGGATAAGGTAGTCAAAATGAACGAACACGAGTCACTAAAAAAAGATGAAATATTTCATCTTTTTCTTCCCCGATTCGGATTCTTTTTTGTTTCTTCCGACGTGACAATCCAATCTGGGTTCTCTCATTTTTCGAACAAAACATCAACCCTAGTTGGGTTGGAGATTGGAATTTTTATTCCTGGAATTTTTATTCCATTGGGTTTTATTCCATTGTGTTTTATTCCATTGTGGCCGTAGGCCTACTTTTTTTCTGGTTCTAGGACCTTTAGTCCTCGGGGTTGACTTGGTTCTTGCAAAGGGTTTCCACTTATCATTAGGAAGAAAAGGTAACAAAGCTAAAATACGAGCTTGTTTTATAGCAAGCGTAATTAATCGTTGTTGTTTCAAGGTCAATCGATTCACTCGTCTAGATAATATTTTTCCTTGTTCACTAATAAAGTGACTAATTAAACTCATGTTTCTATAATCAATTCGATCCCCCGCTCCAATTGGGGGCAAACGCCTACGAAAAGATTGCTTGGATTTCGATTTCAGAAAGGGTTTCTTGGATTTCAGAAAGGGTCGCTTAGATTTCAGAAAGGGTCGCTTAGATTTCAGAAAGGTTCGCTTGGATTTATCCATGGTTTATTTAGTCCTTATCTCTAAAATCCTATTTCTGAATTCGAATTTGGGATCCGACCGAAATAGGATTTGATTTGTTTATATTTATATATATTATAGGTTATGTAATTTGTTCTTGTTACTGGGAAAGGTGGCAGTTCCGTTCGATCTATTTCGTTATCTCCCCATGAATTGTATGCTTGTAACAATAGGGGCAGAATTTTCTCAATTCCAATCGACTAGGTGTCTTGTGTCGATTCTTTTGAGTCATATATCTGGAAATGCCCGGCGATTCCTTATTAACACTGTTTCGGACACAACTGGTACATTCCAAAATAACTCTGACTCTGACATCTTTACCCTTGGCCATGAACCTCCTTTGAATTTTGGATTCACTCAACTCTTCTATTTTCAATCCGAAACGAAGAAAAAAAGGAAAAAAATAGAAGTTGCTAACCCGAAATCCGATTAGGAACGATTTCGTTGCAATCAATAGAGTAAAGAAGTAATACAATGATTTTTAACTCTCAATTATTTCTCGAATCCCAGTAGAGTATTTCATTTAAGTATCTTGTATGATTTTTTTACCCTAGACCCATTATTTCTAGTTTCGTACTCCCTCTATGAATTCGAGCCTAACCGCGAGTTTCGCCGAGGTTGAATCCACTTTGATTCTTTTTCTGTCCTACTTTCTTTATCCTCAAAAAATGAAAAAAAAATAACAAAACAAAGAAAGAGAGAGAGAAAGAGGTCTTAGTCACAGATAATTTATTGTATCGCTAATCTTCTTCATCCCTTCGCATGTCAATAACTAGAATGAAAAAAGGGGAATGTCAACGCATCCGGGAAGAAACGATTGATCTCTATCAATAGACCCGCTAAAGACCCGAACCATAGAGTACTTAGCACAGGTGCCGCGGAGAGATATGTTTTTAGATCGCGCATTGAAAATCCTCCTTCTTTATTGGAATACATATATGATCAGATGCATATGTCGTTAAGGATCGCTTGTATTTTATTTGTACGCGGAATCCCTAACAAAAACGGATATATACCACGACCTGGTCAATAACACTAAGATTTCCCTTTCCTTAAAACAGAAAAGGGCGTCCCACTCCTCCGGAGTATTACTGATAAGTATTCATTTATTTATACGTTAGGTTTCCATATCTATCTATTTAATATCTATCTATCTAGAGAATGGAATTCTTTTATTTTTACTATGCATATAATTCTTTATATTTATAATCTTTTATAGGTTATACATGTTCTATGAGACCAAAAAGAAGAAATGGCAAGATAGATTGTATCTCAAGGGGGAAATAATGATGTGGAAAACCAGACAGGGATTCTATACAATGACACTGTATACCAATTGAAAGGGATGTAGCGCAGCTTGGTAGCGCGTTTGTTTTGGGTACAAAATGTCACGGGTTCAAATCCTGTCATCCCTACCTATTCTTTCTCCTATGGGCAGTAACGAGGGGTCCGTTGAGATCGATTTCATTTGGACATACAGAGTCTTTCTGTTTATGATACTATATGTATATAAGGTCTGGGGGGGGGACAAAAAGAATCCTTTTCTTTGCGGTCTTATCGATGGTAATAAGAAAGCGCTCTTAGTTCAGTTCGGTAGAACGTGGGTCTCCAAAACCCGATGTCGTGGGTTCAAATCCTACAGAGCGCGATTCTGTTCTTCTTAGGTCGAATTCGAGTGAAATAACTTCACTAACTTGAAACTTGAACAGCAACCTGAATTCGACCTCCTCCTTTTTTGAGTCCGCAGGAGGTCAATCAAAAAACGAGATGGTAATGTTACTTAATCAAAGGTCCAACTGATCGCTGCGTCTGTATTGTAAATATGCAGTTACGAATAATCCAGCCAAAGTAATCGGAATTAGACCTAACACGATTCCAAATAGTAAAACTTCAATCATTTCGATTTGTTTGAAAAGGGAAAAAGAGAGGTAATATCTATCCTTAAATATTCATCCGAATTGACCACGAATCTCATCAAGCAAGAATTTACAATTGATGCGGAAAGGCACTCTAGAATCCGCGGAAACAGTTCTTTTTCTATTTTTATAAATGAATTGTTCATTCAATTTATTTCAAATAAGTCGTATCTTGCTCAGACCAATAAATAGAGCCGGGGTTATAGTTGAAGCCGCCAATAGAAAGCCGAAATAACTAGTTATAGTAGGCATGAAGGAGCTAAAGGAGATACGTTCTTTTTATACATATGGTTCTAAAACACTTACCTAAGTTTCCCCTTTTGAAAGATAGGAGGATAGGAAAAAAGACCAATTGACAGAATCAGAATCCGTTCCAATTTCATTTTGATTCATCAGTCATTCTAGGGGGCCCTAACAAAGATAGGGCAGTATAAAAAAAAGGCTGGATTGATCATCTGTGACATCTACCGATTCCCCGATTTCAAATCAACAGATTCATTCAGCAACTCCTGAGTAAAGTACTAGGAATAAGAACTTTGTCGCGGAATTTCATTCACAAATGAAACTTACTTTGAATCGCTGTGGAATCAAATTCGAAAATCGTTTCGATTTTGATCATTTCTTTTTCAATTGTCTAAAATCTAGTTTCTATTTTGGAACGAACGACCTTATAACACCTTTTACCTGATTAGATTAAGTAGTAGGTTCTTTAATCACACATAATATCTCGAATGAGAAAACAAGTATCACACGATCGCTCGAAGAAAGAAAACCTTTCTTTTCTATTTTATTTTGGGACAACTCTAAGACTCGTAATTCTATTATCTTTTCTTTTTAGGTTCTACATTTTTTCTTTCCATATTATGGAGTCCCACCGGTCAAGAAGGAACCCTTGGCCCTAATGCCGCAATGGTTGCATCAGGAATGTGGATTGTTACAACTATTGTATTGTTTTTTTTTTCGTTCATGGAATCCTATCTACTACTGTTATTGTATTACCAATCAATTCCTTGAAATGAAAGGATTCGAACAAAAAACCTTTTCTACTCTAGAACCAAGAGAAGGGGACTTCTAAATTTCGCATCGAATCAAATTGTGGGAATATGAGAATCTCTTTCGTGAATTATTAGAACCCAACTCATCGGACTCGCACTTTTGCAGATCTTTCGTTTCTAGTCCAAAGCTAGTAATGGAAAGAACCCTATACTACAACTACAGGAATTTTCGATTGAATGACACGTGGTTCCGCATAGATAAGGAACAAG